ATCTATACCACTATTTATTTACTCTATTTTTTCAACAAATTCTGATCTTGCTAATGATCTAGATTCATATCAGGATCTGTAAGTATAAAGTAAAGTTTAAGGAAAAGAGTAAATAAAAAAACTTTTTTCATTGAAAGAGTGATTATACAATTGGTTTGGCAATAACGAAAAGATTACTAGTAATCCGGGTCGCTCTTACTAAAGTGCATATCCATATGGGTATCAATATATAACTCGCGGCTCTGTTACAACACGCCCTTTCTAATCTAAATTGAAAGGGTTAGAATGAAATAATAAAAATATGTATACTTTATTTTATTATGGTTATGTTATTTACTTGGGATTGTAGTTCAATTGGTCAGAGCACCGCCCTGTCAAGGCGGAAGCTGCGGGTTCGAGCCCCGTCAGTCCCGACGGATCCAAAAAATATATCAATTCATCTCTCTATTTTTATTTTTTGTGAAAGGAAGTAAAAATTGCAGAATTTCATTCCCAACAGCGGTCCTTTTTTTCTTTTTCGTTTCACATTTTTCATCAAACAAATGGGGGAATTTCCATTTCTTCGACTAGTACCGATTCGATTGATGGGAGAGAGGCATATGTGGATTAGTACAATTATTGGTAGCATCAGGTTCAGGATTCCAAGAGATACCGTACTGTCCTGGGTATCGCTTTTTCTTTTTCGATTACTCCCGATCCGTGGAATAGAGTAGAGTACTCTATGTTTCCGGGGAGTACATACATAAATGTAATTTGTACGATATAAAAAAAAATTATAATAGTTACTGTGATAGAATACTTTTCTTTTAAGATTAAAATAAAAAGTATATCCTTTTTTGGCCCGATTTTCTGTAACCTCAATTTCTAATTTCACTAATTTGAAACAATATATCTCATTCAAATTTCACATTGATCTTTTGATATATGCGTCCCGTTACTAATACAAGGAAAGAGGATATTAAAAAAAGTAAAGATCAAACAAGGATCGCTTTTTTATTAGCCAGGGAACGAAATTTATTTTAGTTTATGAAGGGTTTTTTCCTTGAAAGAAAAAACTTTTTAAATTTATATATAAAAAAATAGTGAATTTGATGGAATATTAGATTTTTTTATGGCGGAACTCGTACTCGTCGTTATCGTACTTATTTTCTTTTCCAAGAAGATTAGATCATTAAAAAAAGGAGTTTAGAACTTAACTCCTTCTTTTTTTTATTTAGTTTCTATTGTTTGTTGAGGTTTGTTTAGAACCAATGGTAAGTGTAAAATCGGTTAGATGATACTTTATCAGATGGTTGTACAAAGAGGGCGGTAGGTTATAGAAAAGAAATAATGTAAAAGAATGATAAATAAAGGAATTATTGATTGGATCAGGAATAAAATTTTTAGTTCGGTATGGAGAAAAGATCTTCCTATGTTATACTATTCAATTCTTGACGATTAATCGATTTGATAGCTCAGATATTGTTATTCATGATATTGATACGATTCGATATCATCGAGATGTAATTCATCCCATTGAATTTACAGGCGAAAGATTTATTATCTCTATGGGATTAACTCCCGAGTTATTGCGAATTAAATAAAAATGAAACAATGAGATTATGGAAGTAAATATTCTCGCATTTATTGCTACCGCACTGTTTATTCTAGTTCCTACCGCTTTTTTACTTATAATATACGTAAAAACAGTCAGCCAAGGTGATTAATTTGAATTAAACTTTACTTTTTAGTTCTTAGTTCTTATCAATAATTGAATAGAAGAATACGATAGTATGGTAGAAAGAAATATCTGAATCTTTCTAGCATACTATCTAGTATTGTTATTGTCTAGTATTGTTATTGTAGTGTATAAAGTTGTATTGTAATACAGGTTAATTTAATAGAGGTCAATCTACGATAGTATCGTCATATTCCTATATATAGGTATATATGTATATCAATTACATATATATATATTATATATAGTGTCCCAATTCTATTTCTTTGCTTTATCTATTTGTATTTAATTTGTGTTGATTTCAATCAATTTGAAATAATCGAAAAGCGACTCTTACTATTATAATTCCTATACTATTATAATTCCTAGATTTCTGATTATTTTTAATATTAATCCCGATCGAAAGAATCAATGACTTCTTCGATGGGTATAATAAAAGAAAGTAATCTTTTTATTAGCATTCCGACGAAGAAGTCATTGATTGAGCAATTGACCGATGCTCCATGGGAACTTCTTCGGATTTCGAAAAGGATTATTAAACCTCGTCGATTTTTAACGTTTGAACCACGATATGAAATGAGTTCAATAAAACAAGTTACTTTCGAAATATGAACACGGAAATTAATTGAAATTTTTGTTTGATTGAAAGAGTCTTTTTGATATTTATTATTCAAAGAATACATTATTCCACTAAAATTAAAATACAAGAGAATTTCGAAATGAAGATATTTTTTATTTCTATTTCAATTTAAAAATTTATTTTTAAATTGAAATAGTTAAATA